GCTTTAACTATAACTTCCGCTTTATTTATAGGTCTGAGTAAGATACGACTTATTTGAAATTAATTGAATGAACAACTCAAGAAATCGTTTTGTGGGATTCCATATATTTCTTAGCTCTTTACCGCGTCAATTGATAATTTTTGGTTATTGAGATTCATGGGCGATTCAGATTAATATTTAGGGAGAGATATTACCTTTTTCTTTTTTTTTTTTCAAATGAATTGAAATGATTGAAGTTTTTCTATTTGGAATCGTCTTAGGTCTAATTCCTATTACTTTGGCTGGATTATTCGTAACCGCATATTTACAATATAGACGCGGTGATCAATTGGGCCTTTGATTAATTAGATTAATTAACAAATATTTATTTTTTTGATTGACCTCCTGTAGATTAGAGAAAGGAGGAGGTCAAATCTAGATTATTGCTCAGTTATGTCAGTCTAATTCGATTCGACCTAACAAGAATGGAATCACGCTCTGTAGGATTTGAACCTACGACATTGGGTTTTGGAGACCCACGTTCTACCGAACTGAACTAAGAGCGCTTTCTTATCATAATAGATAAGACTGTAAAATTTTTTGTAACCAAAAACTACATGTACATCCTGCATGCATACACTCTCTATCATATAGAGTATGATAAAAAAATGAGAAATTCTGTTTTTAATCGATTTTAATTAAAATTGAATTCCTCCTTCTTACTTCTCATAGGAAAAGTAATTTGGTAGGGATGACAGGATTTGAACCCGTGACATTTTGTACCCAAAACAAACGCGCTACCAAGCTGCGCTACATCCCTTTCAATTTCATTTTTTTATAGTGTAATTGTAAAGAATCCTTGTCTTGTTTTCCACATCGTTATTTCCTATATAATACATAATATATCTTGCCATTTCCTCTTTTTGGTCTCATATCATATAAGGTATAATAAAAATTTTTTGATAGATATGAAAAACCTGTCATAAATAAAAAAAGCTTTTCGGGAATGCTCGGTAAGAAGGGGCATGCTACTCCATTTTCTAAAAAAAAATATTTTATCTATTGGATCGTTGTACATTTATTTGAATTTGACTTAGCTTAGGGATTTTGTGTACAAACGTAGTCTTTAACTTTTTTAAACTATATATACATCTGATCGTAGATTAGATATGTATTGCCTTTATTTTATATATTACATTAAAGAAATAAAGAAGGAGGATTTTCAATGCGAGATCTAAAAACATATCTTTCCGTGGCACCGGTCCTAAGTACTCTATGGTTTGGGGCTTTAGCTGGTCTATTAATCGAAATCAATCGTTTTTTCCCAGATGCGCTGACATTCCCTTTTTTTTGATTCTAGTTATTGACGTGGTAAGGGGGTAACGAAGATTAGAGATAGAATCACCTATCTGGGACTAACCCCCCCTTTTTTTTTAATAGAAGTTTTTTTAATAAAATAAGAATGGGAGAAAGACAAAAAGTAGATTCAACCCTATCAAAACTTGGGATCCGGTTCGAATGAAAAGCTCTAAAAAAAAAGAGGGAGAATGGAAACGAAAATGTGAATCTAGGGTACATAGTATCAGACAAGCTATTAAAATGAAATATTGTGATTAAAAATATAGTTAGAAACCATTTGATTACGGAGTATTTCTTAATTTATTTACTATTATTACTCTATTGATTTGATTGCAGCGAAATCTTTCTAATTGTATTTGTATTTCGAGTTAGGAACTTCTATTTTTTTTTTTTTTTTTTTTTCTTCTTCACTTCGGATCGAAAATAAAAATAGAAAAGTGACTTGAATCAAAAATCCAAAGGAGGTTAGGTTGATGGCTAAGGGTAAAGATGCCCGAGTAAAAGTTATTTTGGAATGCACCGGTTGTGTTCGAAAGAGTGTTAATAAGGAATCAAGGGGCATTTCCAGATATATTACTCAAAAGAATCGACACAATACGCCTAGTCGATTGGAATTGCGAAAATTCTGTTCCTATTGTTACAGACATACAATTCATGGAGAGATAAAGAAATAGATCGAACCGAGCCCCGTCTGTCTATCATTTTTTCAAGTAAGGGGACAAAACTATTTTCATTAGATTTTATATAAATATATTTTCTATTTATATAAATATATAATTAGAAGTATCAAAAGAAGTATCAAATTTCTATTTTCATTTTAGAATATTTTAATTATTTATATAGAAAATAAAATATAGAAAGAAATATATAAAATAGAAATAAACAAACCAAATCCTATTTCTTAATTCTAATTTTTTTTTAGGTACAACCGAAATAGGATTTTCGGTATATTAAGGAATAAACTAAACAACAAACTATGGATAAATCCAAGCGACCCTTTATTAAATCCAAGCGATCTTTTCGTAGACGTTTGCCCCCGATCCAATCGGGGGAGCGAATTGATTATAGAAACATCAGTTTAATTAAGCGATTTATTAGTGAACAAGGAAAAATATTATCTAGGCGAGTAAATAGATTGACCTTGAAACAACAACGATTAATTACTATTGCTATAAAACAAGCTCGTATCTTATCTTTGTTACCTTTTAAAAAAAGAAAAAAAAAAATAATTGAAAGATTCAAGTCGACTACTAGAACTGCTAATTTAAGAACCAAGACTACTAGAACTGCTAATTTCAGAACCAAGACTACTAGAACTGCTAATTTAAGAACCAAAAATAAATAAAATAAAAGGAAAAGGTCTTTATTTAATTGATAATTGAATCAAAACCAAATTTGAATCTGAAATAAAAAATGGATTGCTGGTTGTTTTAAAAAAAAATGAGAATCTTGATTTGATTGTTGTGTCGTAAGATAATAAGAAAATAGAAAATCGGGGAATTTTTTTTTTGAATAGGTTTTTTGATTTTTTTTTATTTATTTTATCAGACTAATATATACTATATCCTCCCGGAGAATAAACTCCGGGGAATTTGATTTAAATCATTTTGGGGGATTCTTTCCAATCTCTGACCTCTTTGGAAATCATATAAACACAATTCCTATCTATTATAGCTAATTGCGCAAGTATTTTACGATTAAGAAGCGACTGTCTCTTGTGCAGATCATGTATAAAAGTACTATAATTATAGTATACAGCGTTTTCGCGAATTGCTGCGTTTATCCGAGTAATCCACAAACGACGAAAATCTCTCTTTTGCCTACCTCTATCCCGATGAGCCGAAACCAAAGCCCTTATTTTCTGTTGAGCAAAAATTCGAGTAAGTTTTGAATGAGCCCCCCGAAAAGTTGATACAAATAAACGAATTATTTTTCTTTTACGTTTCCGAGCTATATATCCTCGTCTAACTCTAGTCATTGAATAAATGAAACTTTGTGATGAATAACTAATTAATTTTCTTTCTTTGAGTTATTCTTTTTTCCCTTCCTGGCCTATTAATAACAAAACGAAATTTCCCAATGTATAAAATAAAAATCCCAATGGCTTTTGCTACTATAACCTTCCCGACCACTATTTTTTTCTTTTTTTAGACATTTTTTTTGCCTTCAAACAAGACAAAAAAAAGAAAAAATTGTATTAATGTATCAAACAAATAAAAATGTAAATTCAATTGAAATATAGATGAATAAAGAAATAGTGGGTTCCTTCGTTTCTATGGTTACTTCTTAAACGGTGAGGTCCTCTCTATACACCGGAGCCCTTTACTTCATTTACTGAATGTTATTGATAACTTGTACAGTTCAAACTTTTTGGCTCTACCCATGAATTATCCAGTAATAGGTCTTTCACAATGAGATCCACTTATACAGTAACGGTATTTAATTTTGAAGGTTAGCTAGATAACTGGCCCTGTTAGTCCGTTTTTGCAAGAATGAGAGCATAATTTTTTTTGTTTTGCCCGAAAAATAAGATTCCCCGCTCAATGGATAACGTTCGCTACCAATGGGAAATTTTTTCTCATCTTAAATCGGATTTACACCAATACAATGGAAACCATAAATTTCATACCCAATAGATGAATAGATCTTTTTCATTTTAGATAGTGACTGAAGTTCTTCCATTTTATCCTATTCACTGGTACTGATAATTAATACTGGAAAAATTCTTTCATTTGCTTTTTGGTTCCAGCTCATAATCTGAACGAGTCACACATACACCCTAGTACATGTTCCTCGACGCTGAGGACATCCCCGAAGAGCGGGGGATTTCGTGACATTTCTGATTGGCTGTCTTGTGTTTCTAATAAGTTGTTTAATAGTTGGCATGTTAAATCATATACATAATGTACTAGTTTAGATCAATCTTAACCGAATGATTATAAATCTGTTATAGTTACTACTAGAAAAATTTGTGGTTATAGTTACTACTATAAAAATATGTGGTTATCCTTATTACTACAAAATGAAATGTAGAGAGAGACAGAAGATATAAAAAATAGCAAACAAATTTAGTAGAGGGGTGTTATTTTTTTTAGTTGTTTTATGCGATCGCTACAGAATCAACAATTCCGTGGGCTTGGGCTTCTGTTGCTGACATAAAAAGATCTCTTTCCATATCTTCGGATATAACCCATAAGGGTTTGCCCGTTCTTTGTACAAAAACTTTTGTGATTTTTTCGCGCAAGATCAATACTTCTTTCGCTTCCAAGACAAAATCTCCTGTTTTCGCCTTAATAAAAGCGCTAGCAGGTTGATGAATCATTACCCTAATGATCTACTTATTTTATTTTATTTTGCATAATGAGGCGAAGAAGAGACAAAATAACATAAAATAAAAAGGATAGAATAGAATTGAACAACCAACCGTACGTGCATTTATTGTGCATTGCATACGGCTGTGTACACTGGAATTTAGTCTTATTTTCCGTCGAAGAAAGAAAAAATAGGATTGATCAAATCCATATTTCCTAAATGATCCAATTACCAACCTTCTTTTTTTTCGGAGGAGTTCAAAAATACTATGATGGCTCCGTTGCTATATATTAATTTCGTATGTAATTCAGCAATCCCAAAGTTTCTTTTTGATTCAAAAATGTGAAATAAATAATTTTTTTGTACTTTTTCAAATTCAAACTTTTTGTTATACTTTTTTTTTTTTTTTATTAGTATCTGACGCGAAAAAATACTTATGATGATAAAATGATACAAAACAAAACAAAAATAGGGTAAACTTTACATTTTATACTACTTCTTCGATACATAATCTAATGTTTTGAAAATAAAATTTATTGTACCGAATTAAAAATGCCATGCTATTTTTACTAAATATTTATAAATATTAATATTATTTTTACTAAATATTAATAAATATTAATATTATTTTTACTAAATATTAATAAATATTAATATTATTTTTACTAAATATTAATATATTAATATTTCATACCGTTAAGGCATTATATAAGAGTCTTCTTTTTTCTCTCAAAAAAACTCATTGGCGCCGAGCACGAGGGTATGCTATACGTTTGGTAATTGTTCCTCCCAATAGGACAAAAGATCCCATTGAAGCAGCTAACCCCAGGCCTAGGGTATATACATCGGGTGGTACGGATAGTATCATATCATAAATACCTATTCCGGATAATGCCAACCCGCCGGGACAATTTAAAAGCAAATACAAATCCTGGGTCGGATCCTCGATACTGAGAAATGCCATAAGACCCATAATTTGATTCCCAGTCTCGATATCGAGTTCTTGGCCTAAAAAAAGTAATCTTCCTCGATAAAGTCTGTTGTTTTGGGTAAATTTGTATTTTTTAGGAACCGTACATGCTCCTTTTGGCGCATACGGTTCAAGTTCACTAAAAATGTGAAAAATCAATGTGTAGATTCTATTCTTTATAGTTCTAAGGGTCTTTCTATTCTATATTTGCAAGAAACATAACTTTTTGTTTTTTTCCCTAATTCCTAATATAACTATAATATAATAAATATATTTAAAATAGAAAATTCAAATAGAATTTACTAAACTTATCGAACTCACTTTTCATTGATGTATCCTTTCATCGAGATCTAATCCAAATCACGATGTCATTTTCTTGTTCTTGAATGGGTCTTTTAAATTTTTTTAGGTTTATGCTTTACTCCGGGTAAAGATCTGCCCAATTTCGATTTGCACATATAGTACAAATGCTTCCAATACCACCTGTTTTTTTTTTATGTGTTTAAATCTTTTTATTCATTTGATATCTTTTCTTTCGTCAAATTCAATATTCAACATATTCATTACTTTATTCGAGTGATTAAGATTGAAATAACTCTGATTCTATTTATAATTTCAAATCAAAACAGTTAAAAGTTAAAGTCAATAAAATATATAAGATAGTAATCTTCAATATATTCCCAATTTCTATTTTTCTAAACGGAGTTTGGATATTTCATTTTATTGGTCCAACCAAGACAACCATAAGTTATTCTAATTGATAATATGAATCTCAATCCCCCTAAAACCAAAAAATGGATAGAATTGCATTTCACGCTCCAAATTTTTGATGATTAAATCAATCTTTCTTGGGCGAAAGGGAGGATATCTCAATCAGGAGAGAGAATGGGGGAATTCCATATGACCCAATATATTTGACAAGTCGCACTATATGTCAACCCAAGATGCATCTTCTTCATCAGGAGCTTGAAAAGGAACTTTTGGAACACCAATCGGCATTAATTAAATTAATTTAAAAATTCAATTTAATTTAATGCAAAAAAAGTTATACTTTGATGTGGAAACGTAAAAATAGGGTTATTGTCTTCATAATATCAACTATCCTATTTTCTGTGTAGATTAGAAAAATTTAGCTGCTCTAAGAAAATAAAAAAGACAGAATAAAGAAAAGTAAATTCTTACGAATATTGTCTTCCTATAATGAACAAGTGTGAAAGCATTCATTGATCGAAGATGGTATCAACTCCCCATTGCGTATTGCTACTTATCGGGTATAGAATAGATTTGTTTCTCTTTGTTCCTACAAACATAATTGTTCCAACAGAATAGAACAAACATTAACCCTTGTTCCGAGATAATCCATTGAACAAAAGGGGTCCATTGCATAGTCATAGTCTTTTCCAATGCAATAAAGTTACATAGTGTCATTTATCTTTGATAAAGGGGTATTTCCATGGGTTTGCCTTGGTATCGTGTTCATACCGTCGTATTGAATGATCCCGGCCGGTTAATTTCTGTCCATATAATGCACACAGCTCTGGTTGCTGGTTGGGCCGGTTCGATGGCTCTATATGAATTAGCAGTTTTTGATCCCTCTGATCCCGTTCTTGATCCAATGTGGAGACAGGGTATGTTTGTTATACCTTTCATGACTCGTTTAGGAATAACTAATTCATGGGGCGGTTGGAGTATTACGGGGGGGACTATAACGGATCCGGGTATTTGGAGTTACGAAGGTGTGGCCGGAGCGCATATTGTGTTTTCGGGTTTGTGCTTTTTGGCAGCTATTTGGCATTGGGTGTATTGGGATCTAGAAATTTTTTCTGATGAACGTACAGGAAAACCTTCTTTGGATTTGCCTAAAATTTTCGGAATTCATTTATTTCTTTCCGGGGTGGCTTGTTTTGGTTTTGGCGCATTTCATGTAACAGGCTTGTATGGTCCTGGAATATGGGTGTCCGATCCTTATGGACTAACTGGAAAAGTACAACCTGTAAGTCCAGCATGGGGCGTAGAAGGTTTTGATCCTTTTGTTCCAGGAGGAATAGCTTCTCATCATATTGCAGCAGGGACATTGGGCATATTAGCAGGTCTATTCCATCTTAGTGTCCGTCCGCCTCAACGTCTATACAAAGGATTACGTATGGGCAATATTGAAACTGTTCTTTCTAGTAGTATCGCTGCTGTCTTTTTTGCAGCTTTTGTTGTTGCCGGAACGATGTGGTATGGTTCAGCAACTACCCCAATCGAATTATTTGGTCCCACTCGTTATCAATGGGATCAGGGATACTTTCAGCAAGAAATATATCGAAGAGTGAGTGCTGGGCTAGCCGAAAATCAAAGTTTATCAGAAGCTTGGTCTAAAATTCCTGAGAAATTAGCTTTTTATGATTACATTGGCAATAATCCGGCAAAAGGAGGATTATTTAGAGCGGGCTCCATGGATAACGGCGATGGAATAGCTGTTGGATGGTTAGGACATCCTATTTTTAGGGATAAAGAAGGGCGTGAACTCTTTGTACGTCGTATGCCTACCTTTTTTGAAACATTTCCAGTCGTTTTAATAGATGGGGACGGAATTGTTAGAGCTGACGTTCCTTTTAGAAGAGCGGAATCTAAGTATAGCGTTGAACAAGTAGGCGTAACTGTTGAGTTTTATGGTGGTGAACTCAACGGGGTCAGTTATAGCGATTCCGCTACTGTGAAAAAATATGCTAGACGTGCTCAATTGGGTGAAATTTTCGAATTAGATCGTGCTACTTTGAAATCTGATGGCGTTTTTCGTAGTAGTCCAAGGGGTTGGTTTACTTTTGGACATGCTTCCTTTGCCCTACTCTTCTTCTTCGGACATATTTGGCATGGAGCTAGAACCTTGTTCCGAGATGTTTTTGCTGGTATTGACCCAGATTTGGATGCTCAAGTAGAATTTGGGGCATTCCAAAAACTTGGGGATCCGACTACAAGAAGACAAGGAGTCTAATACAACATTGCTTTCTTTTTTTTTCCTCTATTTTTTTATAGAATATTAGAGAAATCTTAATTTGAATCATCGCCCTTCATTTTTTTTTTACTCTTTCTTTTTTTTATCATTATCGGGAAAAAAATCCCAAGTAAACAGGTATGGAAGCTATAATTGTAAACCACAATCGAATCTATGGAAGCATTGGTTTATACATTTCTATTAGTCTCGACTCTCGGGATAATTTTTTTCGCTATCTTTTTTCGGGAACCTCCTAAAGTTCCCACTAAAAAGGTGAAATGATTTTTCATTATCTCAATTGAAGTAATGAGCCTTCCAATATTGGAAGGCTCATTACTTCAACTAGTCTCCGTGTTCCTCGAAGGGATCTCTTAATTGTTGAGAGGGTTGCCCAAAAGCGGTATATAAAGCATACCCGGTAAAACTTACAAGTAAACCAGATATAAAGATGGCGACTAGGGTTGCTGTTTCCATTATTATAAAATTTCAAGACTACAATGGATCTATGGTTTATTTAGAACGGAATGGTATACAAAGTCAATACAAAGTCAACAGATCTCAATGAATACAATCAGATTTATGGCTACACAAACCGTTGAGGGTAGTTCTAGATCTCGTCCAAAACCTACTACCGTAGGGGCTTTATTGAAACCATTGAATTCGGAATATGGTAAAGTAGCTCCCGGATGGGGAACTACTCCTTTGATGGGAGTTGCAATGGCTTTATTTGCAATATTCTTATGTATTATTTTGGAAATTTATAATTCTTCTGTTTTACTGGATGGAATTTCAATGAATTAAATCCACAAGAAAATGAAATCCAAAAGAACCAGGAACAGAAAGTTCTAGCTTTTCAATACAATACAAAATGATAAAATGAATCCCGAATTCTATTTCTAACCCTCCCTTTTTTTGGTAGTTCAATCGCGGAATTATTTTTCTTTCTGTATTTCCGGAATATGAGTGTGTGACTTGTTATAATCGATCCTATTGATAATACAGAAAATGAGTCTGTCATCTTATCCTCATAGAGATGGTTCTATCTCGTCGGATATTCAGCCTGGTATCTGGAACACAGAATATATAAAATATAGCAAGAAATTTTTGAACTATGATTCATATTTAATATTCAGACCTCTCGATCGGATTCAAAAAAAATTTCTTTTCAAAGAAAGAATTTAGAAGTTATAAATCGAAAGATTTTTCTTCTTTCAAACTCCTGTTTATGCCTATTTTGTTTAACCAACAGACGAATCTTTTTTTGTATTTTTAGTCATTATACTTATCCTATTGATTGAATAAGTGATGATCAAATGGTTCTTACTCAAGGAATCTTTGGCTTTAGCTTTTGGGTTTTATTGACTGAATCATCGTGGTTCTAGTATGAATCTGAGGTTTTA